ATCCTAATCTTTGTTTTGCGGGTTTATAATTGAATTGATCCCTTTCTTATTTTGAATCTAAATATCTAAATACTGAGAAAAATTCCCTCTTGACAGTAATATATGTTGTATATGTAAATCCTAGATGTGAAAATAAGCATAATTCATCTACGAAAGGGTATAATATAAAGACGGAAATCTATATGAAAAAAAAAAATAAAGGATTGGCTGAACTTGAAAATTTACTCATTGAATGAGTAAACGATTGAATCGGATTCGGTTGGGTGGTACCAACTAAATCGAGTGCTATCCCCCATTTATCTCTTATTGAATTAACTGATCAACTTGCTATCGGACATTTATTTTCGATTTGGTATTATTCCAAAAAGGATTTCGACATATTTCACTTTATTATAATTATGAGAATCAATCCTACTACTTCTAGCCCTGCGGTTTCCACACTTGAAGAAAAAAAACTAGGGCGTATCGCTCAAATTATTGGCCCAGTACTGGATGTCGTTTTTCCCCCGGGCAAAATGCCTAATATTTATAACGCTTTGGTAGTTAAGGGTCGAGATACTGTCGGTCAACAAATTAATGTGACTTGCGAGGTACAACAATTATTAGGAAATAATCGAGTTAGAGCTGTAGCTATGAGTGCTACAGATGGGCTGATGAGAGGAATGGAAGTGATTGACACGGGAGCTCCTCTAAGTGTTCCAGTCGGCGGAGCTACTCTCGGGCGAATCTTCAACGTTCTTGGAGAGCCTGTTGATAATTTAGGTCCTGTAGATACTCGCACAACATCTCCTATTCATAGATCTGCGCCTGCCTTTATACAGTTAGATACGAAATTATCAATCTTTGAAACAGGTATTAAGGTGGTAGATCTTTTAGCTCCTTATCGCCGTGGAGGAAAAATCGGACTATTTGGGGGAGCTGGAGTAGGTAAAACAGTACTCATCATGGAATTGATCAACAACATTGCCAAAGCTCATGGAGGCGTATCCGTATTTGGCGGAGTAGGAGAACGTACTCGTGAAGGAAATGATCTTTACATGGAAATGAAAGAATCCGGAGTAATTAATGAAAAAAATCTTGCAGAATCAAAAGTAGCTTTAGTCTATGGTCAAATGAATGAACCGCCGGGAGCTCGTATGAGAGTTGGTTTGACTGCCCTAACTATGGCAGAATATTTCCGGGATGTTAATGAACAAGATGTGCTTCTATTCATCGACAATATCTTTCGTTTTGTCCAAGCAGGATCAGAAGTATCCGCATTATTAGGGAGAATGCCTTCTGCAGTGGGTTATCAACCTACCCTTAGTACAGAAATGGGTTCTTTGCAAGAAAGAATTACTTCTACCAAAGAGGGATCTATAACTTCGATCCAAGCAGTTTATGTACCTGCGGACGATTTGACAGACCCTGCTCCTGCCACTACATTTGCACATTTAGATGCTACTACCGTACTATCAAGAGGATTAGCTGCCAAGGGTATTTATCCAGCAGTAGATCCTTTAGATTCAACGTCAACTATGTTACAACCTCGGATCGTTGGCGAGGAACATTATGAAACTGCGCAAAGAGTTAAGCAAACTTCACAACGTTACAAAGAACTTCAGGACATTATAGCTATTCTTGGGTTGGATGAATTATCCGAGGAGGATCGTTTAACTGTAGCAAGAGCACGAAAAATTGAGCGTTTCTTATCACAACCCTTCTTCGTGGCAGAAGTATTTACTGGTTCTCCAGGAAAATATGTTGGTCTTGCAGAAACAATTAGGGGGTTTCAACTGATCCTTTCCGGAGAATTAGATGGTCTGCCCGAGCAGGCTTTTTATTTGGTGGGTAACATCGATGAAGCTACCGCGAAAGCTATGAACTTAGAAGTGGAGAGCAATTTGAAGAAATGACCTTAAATCTTTGTGTACTGACTCCTAATCGAATTATTTGGGATTCAGAAGTGAAAGAAATCATTTTATCTACAAATAGTGGCCAAATTGGTGTATTACCAAACCACGCCCCTATTGCCACGGCTGTAGATATAGGTCTTTTGAGAATACGCCTCAACGACCAATGGTTAACGGTGGCTCTGATGGGTGGTTTTGCTAGAATAGGGAATAATGAGATCACCATTTTAGGAAATGATGCGGAGATGAGTACTGACATTGATCCGCAAGAAGCTCAACAAACTCTTAAAATAGCTGAAGCTAACTTGAGTAGAGCTGAGGGTAAGAGACAAGTGATTGAAGCGAATCTAGCTCTCAGACGAGCTAGGACACGAGTAGAGGCTGTCAATGTTATTTCCTACTAGTCAATACATCAAAATAATCAAAAGAAGTTTTTTAGAAGTTCTTTATTATACACCACATTTAGATTCTGCCAATTGAAGACAATCAAGTCTAATCTGATACAACGAAAAAAAGAGGATGGGTAGAAAAACTTATTAGATACCGGAGTCAATGCAATGGTATCTAATAAGTTCTACCTACTATTGGATTTGAACCAATGACTCCTGCCGTATGAAAGCAATACTCTAACCACTGAGTTAAGTAGGTAATTTATCACCGCAAAAGAAGACCCATCACCTCGGGGATTATAGATAGAATATTATTTCTAAGCAATACCAATCTGTTAACAGTAAACGGATCAAAGAGTTATCATGTGAGATTAGGGAATATCCATCTTGACAAGAAATTATCTATATGTTAAGATATCTATGACAAGGGCTATAGCTCAGTTAGGTAGAGCACCTCGTTTACACGTGCGCCAATGCTTTTCAAGGGAGCTTATTATGCAATGAACATAGTTTTATTGAAAAATCAATGTCTTACTCCATAGATTCGAGAGAACAATAGCCTGACAAATATTTGGTTCGGTCCGATTTTGGTGCGAATTTAGGTGCCAAATCAAATAGAACCCGTCATTGATTTGATAGTTGATAAGGTAAATACCCAGCCCATTCAATGCTAGGCATAATGAGTATAAGGGCTTCAAAAAAACCTCCTTTCATCCTATGAACTTTAAGGTGTATGAAGTCTCATATTCGACTCTTGCAGCGGAACGATAGAGACTCCATTTAACTTAGGTTGATCTAAGCCGAAGGCAGACCTAAGTCAAGGTAACCCTTCTTTGAAACACTTTGGTATTGCTACTAGATCTGAATACAAATAATGAATCAGAGCACATGGAGCCAGCTCATTATCTTCCTGTAAAGAAAAAATATGGTGGACTAACTGATCTTTACATCAGTTGATGAAAGAGCCCAATGCAACAAACAAAATGCATGTTGGGTCTTTGAAACAGTTCGAATCATTTCGATAATAATCAGTTTGATCTGTTTTACCGAGAAGGTCTACGGTTCGAGTCCGTATAGCCCTAATACATTCTATTTGTCTATTTTTGTATAGACATTCTATTTTTGTTTAGTATAGTTTTCATTTCCTCATTAGTACTTGTTTATAGACTGGACAGACCAGACCATTGGTTGTTTCATAGAAATGAAATGAAAGCATTACCACATATTCATGTAAATACATAGGTACTTGAAAATAAAAACAATAATTCATTCCAATGGATCTAATCAGATCAGTATGTGTCAAATCTAGGACAAGAAAAAGAAAGAAAATATAATCGTTCGATGCATTAGATTGTGTTTACGTATTCGTATTTGTATAAAATCAATAGAAACAACGACGATCCTTTACCTGGATTTTAATGAAAAGAATACTTCGAATATGTTAGAAATCCCTAGACATTTTTTACCCCCCAAAAATTATTGGTTTTGATAATAACTATGTTATGTTTGATATTATTTTTTGATAATATTTCATTATCTTATTTCATTTTATTATTTATACATTACATAAATTATATATTTACATATAATTTATATAAGAAATATATATTTCTAAATATAAAATACAAAGAAATAAATATAAGGAAATATCAATAAAAAAACAAAAACATAGTATTACGTTTCAGAATTATGAAACATAGTTTTAGTATTACTATTCATTAGAATACATTAGTAATAGAATATTCTATTAGGTTAGATTAGTATATTTTAGTATTTAATTAAATTACTTTTATTATTTCGAATTTTATTATTTAATATTTTTTAATCTTATATCTATTTTTTTATAGAGAATAGAGAAAGCGAGACAAAGTGAGAGAGTTTTGTTTGTGTAAGAACGCCTTATTTCTACACCATATCTAAATAGAATCGAAATCAAAAACGGAATCCCGATTCCGTTGGATGAATCTCTAAACAAGACATGCCACGCAGCAAACAAACTCTGAACTATACACTTTGATTTGATTAAAATAAATTCTTGTTTCACCTAGGAAAACAAGTTCTGGATGAATTGACAATGCCAACTCGAATAATTAAGCATATTCCACATTAATAGGAGTACATTTATGTTTCTGCTTCACGAATATGATATTTTATGGGCATTTCTAATAATATCAAGCGTTATTCCTATCTTGGCATTTGTAATTTCAGGAGTTTTAGCCCCGGTTAGTAAAGGACCAGAGAAGCTCTCTAGTTATGAATCGGGCATAGAACCTATGGGGGACGCTTGGTTACAATTTCGAATCCGCTATTACATGTTTGCTCTAGTTTTTGTTGTTTTTGATGTTGAAACGGTCTTTCTTTATCCATGGGCAATGAGTTTCGATGTATTGGGTGTATCTGTATTTATCGAAGCTTTAATTTTCGTGCTTATCCCAATTGTGGGTTCAGTTTATGCATGGCGAAAGGGAGCGTTGGAATGGTCTTAACTGAGTATTCAGACAATAAAAAAAAAAAGGAAGGAAAAAATTACATTGAGACAGTTATGAATTTGATTGAGTTTCCGTTACTTGACCAAACAACCCCCAATTCAGTTATTTCAACTACATCGAATGATCTTTCGAATTGGTCAAGACTCTCCAGTTTATGGCCGCTTCTATATGGTACCAGTTGCTGTTTCATTGAATTTGCTTCATTAATAGGCTCGCGATTCGACTTTGAT